GTTAATGTAGCTTACATAAAGTGTAGTACTGAAAATACTAAGACAGATTTTAAAATATCTCGTGAACACAAAGGTTTGGTCCCGGCCTTGTTATTAATTTTTACTACGATTACACATGCAAGTATCCGCACCCCGGTGAAAATGCCCTCTATTACCGACAAGTAAAATAGGAGCAGGTATCAGGCACTTATATGCCAAAAACACCTTGTTAAACCACACCCCCAAGGGAACTCAGCAGTGATAAACATTGAACAATAAGCGAAATAAGCTCGAATCAGCGATAGTTAAAAGAGTTGGTAAATCTCGTGCCAGCCACCGCGGTTATACGAGAAACTCAAATTAATAAAATCGGCTCAAAGGGTGGTTAGACACACAAACTAAATAAGGCTAAAAACTAACTCTGCTGTCGCACGCAATAGTTTAAATAAGTACAACTTCGAAAGTAGCCCTACTAAAATAAGCTTGAACCCACGACAACTAGGAAACAAACTGGGATTAGATACCCCACTATGCCTAGTTATAAACTTTGATTTATCCGCCAGAATACTACGAGCAACAGCTTAAAACTCAAAGGACTTGGCGGTGCTCTACACCCCCCTAGAGGAGCCTGTTCTATAATCGATAATCCACGATAAACCTCACCATTTATTGCCAATACAGCCTATATACCACCGTCCAGCCCACCCTTCAAAGGGCCAACAGTAGGCATAATTATAGACATAAAAACGTCAGGTCAAGGTGTAGCATATAAAATGGGAAGAAATGGGCTACATTTTCTAATTTAGAAAATTACGGAAAAGCTTGTGAAACAAAACTATAAAGGAGGATTTAGCAGTAAAAAGAAAAAAGAATGTTCTTTTTAAACCGGCAATGGAGCGCGCACACACCGCCCGTCACCCTCTTCAAACAACCAGAAGAATAAATAAACAACCCCCCCCCAAAAGAAGAGGCAAGTCGTAACATGGTAAGTCTACCGGAAGGTGAACTTGGAACATCAATTTATAGCTTAGTTAAAGCATCTTGCTTACACCAAGAAAATACCCGTTAAACTCGGATTAAGTTGAGCTAAAATTCTAGCTAGCTAACCCTAACTACCAAAAAACAAAACAAACCATTTAATCTAATAGTATAGGCGATAGAAATTTATTACAAGCAATAAAAAAAGTACCGCAGGGGAAAGATGAAATAAAAATGAAATAAATAATAAAAACAAAGAAAAGAAAAGACTAAACCCTGTACCTTTTGCATAATGGTCTAGTAAGTCCAACCTAACAAAAAGAAATAAAGTTAGCCACCCCGAAACTAGACGAGCTACTCAAAAGCAGCATTAACCAGAGCCAACCCGTCTCTGTAGCAAAAGAGTGGGACGACTTTTAAGTAGAGGTGAAAAGCCTAACGAGCCTAGTGATAGCTGGTTGCTTGAGAAATGAATATTAGTTCAGCTTAAAGTACTTTCAACTAATAAAGAAAATAAAAATAGCACTTTAAAGTTAATTAATAGGGGTACAGCCCTATTAATAAAGGATACAACCTACATAATGAATAAAGATTATATTAATAAAAGAAATTAACCATGTAGGCCTAAAAGCAGCCACCATAAGAAAGCGTCAAAGCTCAACTAACTAATCCCCTTATCATACCAATAAAAAATCTAAATTCACAAATATATCAAGCCTATCTACTAGTAGATGAGTTTATACTAGAATAAGTAACAAGAACAAATTCTCTACATGCAAGCGTAAATCAGGACGAAAAAATCACTGATAATTAACAATTTTAAATACTAAACAACAAGAAAGGCACATTAAAGTAATTGTTAACCCAACACAGGAGCATCAAAAAAGATTTAAAGATTAAAAAGGAACTCGGCAACCAAGAGCTCCGCCTGTTTACCAAAAACATCGCCTCTTGCCCTCCAAGTATAAGAGGTCCCGCCTGCCCGGTGATTAATTTTAACGGCCGCGGTATCATGACCGTGCAAAGGTAGCGTAATCACTTGTCTTTTAAATAAAGACCTGTATGAAAGGCAAAACGAAAGCTCAACTGTCTCTTTAATCTAATCAGTGAAATTAATCTCTCCGTGCAGAAGCGAAGATAATTATATAAGACGAGAAGACCCTATGGAGCTTTAAATATAAATTAATTATGCACTTACACACCGTCCAACAGGGAAAAAATAAAAACGTATAATTATAATTCAAATTTTCGGTTGGGGCGACCACGGAAGAAAAACCATCCTCCGAGACAAATAATTTAGAATTACACTTCAAAAACTAAAACATTTATTATAAATGATCCACCAAGTGACCAACGAACCAAGTTACCCTAGGGATAACAGCGCAATCCTTTCTAAGAGTCCATATCGACGAATGGGTTTACGACCTCGATGTTGGATCAGGACACCCAAATGGTGCAGCCGCTATTAAAGGTTCGTTTGTTCAACGATTAAAGTCCTACGTGATCTGAGTTCAGACCGGAGTAATCCAGGTCAGTTTCTATCTATAATGAAATTTTTTCTAGTACGAAAGGACCGGAAAAATGGGACCTCTTTTTAAAAAAGCCCCTACCGCCCCTGAAAACAAGTAAAGGGCAACACAAAATACACCTTAAAAATAAAGGACAAGTTAAGGTGGCAGAGCCCGGTAATTGCAAAAGACCTAAGCCCTTTCCACCAGAGGTTCAACTCCTCTTCTTAACTATGTATATAATATCCGCCCTTTTAAACCCATTACTATATATTATTCCAGTATTATTAGCCGTCGCCTTCTTAACTCTTGTTGAACGAAAAGTACTAGGATATATACAACTGCGAAAAGGGCCAAACATAGTAGGACCGGTAGGCCTTCTTCAACCAATTGCAGATGGACTAAAACTATTTATTAAAGAACCAGTACGCCCATCAACATCATCACAAATTCTATTCCTAATTATACCAATAATAGCACTAACCCTGGCACTAATTATCTGAATCCCACTACCTATACCATTTACACTATCAAACCTAAACCTGGGAATTCTTTTCCTTCTATCCCTATCTAGTCTAGCCGTATACTCAATCCTGGGGTCCGGCTGATCATCAAACTCAAAATATGCCCTAGTTGGAGCACTTCGAGCAGTAGCACAAACCATCTCATATGAGGTTACACTGGGGCTGATCCTACTCTGCCTTATCCTAATAACAGGGGGTTTTATATTAACAAACTTCAACATCTCGCAAGAATCAGCCTGATTTATTATTCCAGCATGACCTATGGCAGCAATATGATTTACCTCGACCCTAGCAGAAACAAACCGAGCCCCATTTGATTTAACAGAAGGGGAATCAGAGCTAGTCTCCGGGTTTAACGTAGAATATGCAGGAGGGCCATTTGCACTGTTTTTTCTGGCAGAATATTCCAACATTTTGCTTATGAACACCCTATCAACCATTCTGTTCCTTGGCCCAACAATAAGCCACATTCAACCAGAAATATCAACAATTAACCTAATTTTTAAAGCATCAATGCTGTCAATCATGTTCCTGTGAGTTCGAGCATCCTATCCACGATTCCGATATGATCAACTAATGCACTTAATCTGAAAAAACTTCTTACCCCTTACAATCACAATAACCCTTATACACATCTCTTTACCAATCACAATAGCGGGTATTCCCCCTTTGTCCTAGGATATGTGCCCGAAAGATAGGGACCACTTTGATAGAGTGGATAATAGAGGTTCAAACCCTCTCACATCCCACTAAAAAACCAGGACTCGAACCTGCCCTTAGAGGATCAAAACCCCTCGTGCACCCACTACACTATCTTTTAAAGTAAAATAAGCTAAATTAAGCTTTTGGGCCCATACCCCAAACATGTTGGCGAAAACCCTTCTCTTACTAATGAGCCCCTATACACTATCCGTGCTAATATCAAGTCTTGCAGTAGGGACAATTACCACACTATCGAGTTACCACTGATTTCTAGCATGAATAGGACTAGAAATTAATACACTGGCTATAATCCCACTAATAACTAAAATACACCACCCCCGGGCTACAGAATCCGCAACAAAGTACTTTCTAACACAAGCCACAGCCTCCGCCTTAATTTTATTCTCAACAATCATAAACGCATGAATAATAGGAGAATGAACAATCATAAATATAAACCACCACACATCAACAACAATCTTAACAATTGCTTTAGCAATTAAATTAGGAGTCGCACCATTTCACCTGTGATTACCAGACGTTCTACAAGGACTAAATATGATAACATGCCTGATCCTGTCAACATGACAAAAACTAGCCCCTATAGCCCTGCTTATTTTAACAAGCCATCAACTAAATCCAAATCTACTAATTATTATAGCACTAGCATCCATGGTTGTAGGAGGATGGGGTGGCCTAAATCAAACACAAACACGAAAAATCATAGCATACTCATCCATTGCACATTTAGGGTGAATAACTATAATTGTGCCCTTTGCCCCAAATCTGACACTACTAGCCCTATTAATTTATATTATCCTAACCTCATCTATATTTTTAACATTAATAACCTTAAACTCAATAAACATAAACAAACTCTCAACCTCATGACTAAAAACACCAACACTAGCAGCCTTTACAATAATTACCCTAATAGCCCTTGGAGGACTCCCACCAACATCAGGATTTTTACCAAAATGACTAATTCTACAAGAAATAACCAAACAACACCTTAATGCCCTCTCCACCATAATAGCCATATTAGCTCTACTCAGCCTATTCTTTTACTTACGTCTATCATATACAATCTCAATAACCTCACCCCCTCACATCTCAAACTCAAACCTAGTCTGGCGGAAAAAAAATAACCTACAGATTATCCCAATAATAATTACACTATCGGCAATATTAATACCAATAACTCCAACACTGCTAATAATAAACTAAGGACTTAGGATAACAAGACCAAAGACCTTCAAAGCCTTAAGCAGAAGTTAAAATCTTCTAGTCCTTGATAAAACCTGCAGGATATTACCCTACATCTTCTGAATGCAACCCAGACACTTTAATTAAGCTAAAGCCTTCTAGATTAGCAGGCTTTGACCCTACGACCTTTTAGTTAACAGCTAAATACTCAATCAACGAGCTTTAATCTACTTCTCCCGCTTGTTGGGGGAAAAAAGCGGGAGAAGCCCCGGCAAAAAGCTACTTTGCCCTTTAAAATTTGCAATTTTATATGCTGAACATCACAAGGCCTGGTAAAAAAAGGACTATAACCTTTATAACAAGGGCTACAACCTTGCACCTGCTTCGGCCATTTTACCCGTGATAATCACTCGATGACTATTTTCTACAAATCACAAAGACATTGGCACCCTTTACTTAATTTTTGGTGCTTGAGCTGGCATAGTTGGTACAGCCCTAAGCCTCTTAATTCGGGCGGAACTAAGCCAGCCAGGGGCCCTCCTTGGGGACGACCAAATCTATAATGTTATTGTTACTGCTCATGCTTTTGTAATAATTTTTTTTATGGTAATGCCAGTAATAATCGGCGGATTTGGGAACTGACTTGTGCCCCTTATGATTGGGGCCCCTGATATAGCATTTCCTCGAATAAATAATATAAGCTTCTGGCTTCTACCACCCTCATTCCTCTTATTACTAGCCTCCTCAGGTGTAGAGGCAGGAGCAGGAACTGGGTGAACCGTCTACCCTCCATTAGCTGGCAACCTTGCTCATGCAGGTGCCTCTGTAGATCTAACAATCTTTTCATTACATCTGGCAGGGGTTTCCTCGATTCTAGGGGCAATTAATTTTATTACGACATCAATTAATATAAAACCCCCTTCTATGACGCAATATCAAACACCTTTATTTGTGTGATCGGTACTAATTACGGCTATTCTACTACTTCTCTCTCTACCCGTACTTGCAGCAGGTATTACAATATTATTAACTGATCGAAATCTTAATACCACTTTCTTTGACCCAGCTGGCGGAGGAGACCCTGTACTATATCAGCACTTATTCTGATTTTTTGGTCACCCAGAAGTATACATCTTAATCCTGCCTGGATTTGGTATAATCTCACACATTGTAGCATACTACTCTGCTAAAAAAGAACCATTTGGGTATATGGGCATAGTCTGGGCAATAATATCAATTGGCCTCTTGGGCTTTATTGTATGAGCCCACCATATATTTACAGTAGACCTAAACGTAGACACACGAGCATACTTTACATCCGCTACAATAATTATTGCTATTCCAACTGGTGTAAAAGTTTTTAGCTGATTGGCAACAATGCACGGAGGCTCAATCAAATGAGATGCCGCAATGCTATGGGCTCTTGGTTTTATTTTTTTATTTACAGTAGGCGGACTAACAGGCATTGTTCTGGCAAACTCATCATTAGATATTGTTCTCCATGACACGTATTACGTAGTAGCACACTTTCACTACGTCCTCTCCATGGGGGCCGTATTTGCTATTATAGGCGGATTCGTCCACTGATTTCCCCTATTCTCGGGGTATATACTACACCCAACCTGATCTAAAGTCCACTTTGGCGTTATATTCCTAGGAGTTAATCTAACATTTTTTCCACAGCACTTCCTCGGTCTTGCGGGAATGCCTCGACGCTACTCTGACTACCCAGACGCATATACCCTTTGAAACACTATCTCATCAATTGGTTCTCTAATCTCGCTTGTTGCAGTAATTATAATAATATTCATTATCTGAGAGGCATTTGCATCAAAACGTGAAGTAATAACAACAGAACTCACACCCACAAATATTGAATGACTACACGGATGCCCCCCACCATATCACACATTTGAAGAACCGTCATTTGTACAAGCCCGTATTTAACAAGAAAAGAAGGAATCGAACCCCCCTAAGTTAATTTCAAGTCAACTGTATAGCCAATCTACCACTTTCTTAAGATATTAGTAAAACAATTACAAGTCCTTGTCAAGGCCTAATTACTAGTTTAAACCTTGTATATCTTATATGGCACACCCATCACAACTAGGCTTTCAAGACGCAGCATCCCCGATTATAGAAGAATTACTACACTTTCATGACCATGCATTAATAGCTGTCTTTTTAATCAGTACACTAGTACTTTACATTATTACAACAATAATGACCACAAAACTAACAAACACTAATGCCATAGACGCCCAAGAAATTGAAATAGTGTGAACAATTATACCAGCAATTATCTTGATCGTTATCGCCCTTCCATCCCTACGAATTTTATACCTAATAGATGAAATCAGTGATCCCCATCTAACAGTCAAAGCAATTGGCCATCAGTGGTACTGAAGCTACGAATTTACAAACTATGAAGACCTAATATTTGACTCATACATGCTACCAACCCAAAATCTGTCCCCAGGACAATTTCGTCTCTTAGAAGTAGATAATCGAATAGTTATCCCAATAGAGTCCCCAATTCGAATGCTTATTTCCGCAGAAGATGTTCTACACTCATGAGCTGTCCCATCTATGGGCGTAAAAACAGATGCTATCCCTGGACGACTAAACCAAACAACCTTCATTGCATCCCGCCCAGGGGTTTTTTATGGACAATGCTCAGAAATTTGTGGGGCAAACCATAGCTTTATACCAATCGTTGTAGAAGCAACATCATTGGGCTTCTTTCAAAAATGGTCTTCATCAATACTAGAGTTATCATTAAGAAGCTTTCATGGAGAAGCAATAGCCTTTTAAGCTAAAGACCGGTGAAAACCAACCACCCTTAATGACATGCCACAACTAAATCCTGGCCCATGATTTACTATCTTTCTGATATCATGAATTATTTATTTAACTATTTTAACAGCCAAAATTAACAATTTTAACTTTCAAAATGAACCAACACCCCAAAATACTCAAAAAGAAAAAACACAGCCCTGAAACTGACCATGAACTTAAGCTTTTTTGACCAATTTATAAGCCCAGTCATATTTGGAACTCCTTTAATAACCTTGGCCTTACTACTTCCATGATTGCTATTTCATAAAACAACAAACCACTGATTAAGCAACCGCCTATTAACAGTCCAAACTTGATTTTTTGGTATATTCACAAAACAACTCATACTCCCAATTAATATTAAAGGGCATAGCTGATCGCTTCTATTAGCCGCCCTAATAATATTCCTAATTACTACAAATCTAATAGGCCTTATACCATATACATTTACCCCAACAACCCAACTGTCCTTAAACCTAGGACTTGCCGTTCCACTATGACTAGCCACAGTCCTCACTGGCCTTCGAAACCAGCCAACATATGCTCTAGGTCACATGTTGCCCGAAGGAACTCCAACCCCCCTAATCCCAATCCTGGTAATTATTGAAACAATTAGCCTATTTATTCGACCATTAGCCCTTGGGGTACGACTAACAGCCAACCTGACAGCCGGACACTTACTAATTCAACTAATTTCAACAGCAGTACTAGTTTTAATGCCACTAATACCATCAATTTCTATTATAACAATAGTAATTTTATTTTTACTGACGCTACTAGAAATTGCAGTAGCCATAATTCAAGCTTATGTCTTTGTTCTTCTACTAAGTCTGTATTTACAAGAAAACGTTTAATGGCACACCAAGCACACGCCTACCATATAGTAGACCCAAGCCCTTGACCACTTACAGGCGCCATCGCAGCACTCTTATTAACCTCTGGCCTGGCAGTATGATTTCACTTTGGATCAACTACCCTAATAACCCTAGGATTAATTATTATATTGCTAACCATACTCCAATGATGACGTGATATTATCCGAGAAGGCACATTCCAGGGACATCACACCTTGCCTGTCCAAAAAGGACTCCGATATGGAATAATCTTATTTATTACCTCAGAAGTATTCTTTTTTCTAGGCTTTTTTTGGGCATTCTATAATTCAAGTCTTGCCCCAACCCCAGAATTGGGGGAATGTTGACCCCCAACAGGAGTCACACCCCTAGATCCGTTTGAAGTCCCCCTACTGAACACCGCCGTACTTCTGGCCTCTGGTGTTACAGTAACATGAGCCCACCATAGTATTATACAAGGAGACCGAAAAGAGGCCATTCAATCCCTATTTTTAACCATCATCCTAGGTTTATATTTTACCGCCCTTCAGGCCATAGAATATTACGAAGCTCCTTTCACTATCGCAGACGGGGTTTACGGGTCAACCTTTTTTGTCGCAACAGGGTTTCACGGCCTGCACGTAATAATTGGCTCATTATTTCTCTTGGTTTGCCTTCTACGACAAATTAAGTTTCACTTTACCTCAAATCACCACTTTGGCTTTGAAGCAGCGGCATGATATTGACACTTTGTAGACGTAGTATGACTATTCCTATATGTATCTATTTATTGATGAGGATCATGTCTTTTTAGTACAATTAGTATAAATGACCTCCAATCATTTGATCTTAGTCAATAATCTAAGAAAAGACAATGAACCTAATTATACTCATACTGATCCTCTCAACAATACTATCCACAGCTCTGATTATGGTTAGTTTTTGATTACCAACTAACAACCCAGACACAGAAAAACTATCCCCATACGAATGCGGCTTCGACCCGGTCGGCTCCGCCCGTCTACCATTTTCAATCCGCTTTTTCCTCATCGCTATTTTATTCTTGCTGTTTGACCTAGAAATTGCCCTGTTATTGCCAACCCCATGGGCATCACAAATGCACCCAATAAACACACTATTTTGATCAACAATTATCCTTATTATCCTTACAATTGGCCTAATATACGAATGAACCCAAGGAGGACTAGAATGGGCTGAATGAGTATTTAGTCTAAATAAGAATACTGATTTCGACTCAGTAAATTTTGGTTCACTCCAAAAATACTTTATGTTATCAACCCTATTTACAGCCATATCAGCATTCGCACTAAGTACCACGGGATTAATAGTACACCGAACACATTTTTTATCTGCCCTCCTCTGCCTAGAGGGGATAATATTAACAATATTTATTGCAATGGCTGTCTGAACAACACAGATAAACACATGACACCATTTTTTAACCCCAATATTACTGTTAACCATATCTGCATGTGAAGCCAGCACCGGTCTTGCCCTCATAGTAGCCACAACACGAACCCACGGGACAGACCACCTTAAAAACCTAAACCTTCTACAATGCTAAAAATCTTAATTCCAACTATAATATTACTACCCCTAACATGACTAACAAGCCCAAAATGACTATGAACCTACTTTGTAGTAAATAGCTCCATTATTGCAATAATAAGCCTAATATGATTAAATCTTCCCTTTGAATTTTCGAGCTTTACAAACATACTAATATCCGTAGACACAACTTCATCGCCACTGCTAGTTCTTACGTGCTGACTTCTACCTCTAATAACACTGGCTAGCCAACAACACCTAAAAATAAACCCACTCTCTCGACAACGAGCCTACCTAATTATATTAACACTCCTACAAGCATCCTTAATTATTGCTTTTTCTTCAACAGAATTAATTATATTTTATATTGCCTTTGAAACCACCCTCATCCCCACTCTAATTATTATTACCCGCTGAGGAAATCAAGTTGAACGGCTAAACGCAGGCACATATTTTTTATTTTACACCCTAGCAGGCTCTTTACCATTACTTATTGCACTTCTTGTTCTACAAAACTCCACCGGATCTTTATCTATTGCCTTATTTTACATTATAGAGCCAATAGTACTACAAAGCTATGCAAACAAAATTTTATGGTTAGCCTGTCTACTAGCGTTCATGGTAAAAATACCACTTTATGGAGCCCACCTCTGACTACCAAAAGCTCATGTAGAAGCACCAGTAGCCGGGTCAATAATCTTAGCAGCAGTTTTACTTAAGTTAGGGGGATATGGAATTATTCGAATTACAACCATTCTAACCCCAATAACAAAAGAAATATCATACCCATTTATAATTTTAGCCCTATGAGGAGTAGTAATAACAAGCCTAATCTGCATACGACAAACAGACTTAAAGTCACTTATTGCATATTCATCTGTTAGCCACATAGGACTTGTAATCGCCGCTGTTATAATTCAAACACCATGAAGCATTACAGGGGCTGTCATTTTAATAATTTCACACGGTTTAATCTCATCTGCCTTATTTTGCCTAGCAAATATGAATTACGAGCGGACTCATAGTCGCACACTATTACTAGTCCGTGGAGCCCAGACAACACTCCCACTTATAGCAACCTGGTGACTTATTACAAACTTGTCTAACATAGCACTCCCCCCATCCGTAAACTTGTGGGGAGAGCTAACAATTATGGTATCCCTATTTAACTGGTCCCCTTGGACAATCTTAATTACAGGAGCAGGAACCTTAATTACAGCCTCATATACACTCTACATGTATTTAATAACACAACGAGGCCCAACCCCTGGTCATCTTAATCCTATTAGCCCATCCCACACTCGAGAGCACTTTCTTATAACCATGCACCTAGTACCAATACTTCTATTAATTCTAAAACCCGCCCTTATTTCAGGAACATTATGTGCGTATAATTTAAAAAAATATTAGACTGTGATTCTAAAAATGAAAGTTAAACTCTTTCTATGCACCAAGAAGGGTTATAAAACACAGAAACTGCTAATTATCTGCCCCTAAAGTTAAAATCTTTAGCCTTCTTAACTTTTAAAGGATAATAGTAATCCATTGGTTTTAGGAGCCAAACACTCTAGGTGCAACTCCAAGTAAAAGTTATGAATCAAATATTACTATTTAACTCATCATTTTTACTCTCCCTAATTTTACTAATTATCCCACTAGCATCATCAATCCTAATAAAAACACCCAAAATATGGTCAATAACAGTAAAAACCTCAGTAAAGCACTCTTTCTTATTTAGTCTACTACCAATATTAATTTTTATAAACTCAGGACTAGAATCAACAATAATAAATTTCTCATGAATAACTATTTACAACTTTAATATTTCATCAAGCATTAAGATTGATCAATATTCAGTCTTATTTATACCAGTTGCTCTATTTGTTACATGATCAATCTTAGAATTCGCAATCTGATATATACACTCAGATCAAGAAATAAACCGCTTCTTTAAATACTTACTAACATTCCTATTAGCAATAATAATTTTAACTTCTGCCAACAACATATTTCAACTATTTATTGGGTGAGAGGGTGTGGGAATTATATCCTTCTTATTAATTGGTTGATGACATGCCCGAGCAGACGCCAATACTGCTGCTATGCAAGCAGTCATATATAATCGCGTTGGAGATATCGGCCTGATCATAAGCATAGCATACTTTTCTATATGTATAAACTCCTGAGAACTCCAACAAATATTTATTTTATTTAATAAAGAATCAATTCTCCCACTCCTAGGACTTATTTTAGCGGCCATAGGAAAATCCGCTCAATTTGGACTTCACCCCTGACTCCCCGCTGCCATAGAAGGCCCAACACCAGTTTCAGCCTTACTTCACTCCAGCACAATGGTAGTAGCCGGCATTTTTCTACTAATTCGATTTCAACCAATGATTGAGCAAAACAAAACTGCCCTTTCAATTTGCCTCTGTCTTGGAGCCCTAACAACTGTGTTTACAGCCACATGCGCCCTAACACAAAATGATATTAAAAAAATCGTAGCATTTTCAACATCAAGCCAACTAGGATTAATAATAGTAACAATTGGCTTGAATCAACCACAATTAGCCTTTTTTCACATTTGTACACACGCTTTCTTTAAAGCAATGCTATTCTTATGCTCAGGTTCAATTATTCATAGCTTAAATGATGAACAAGACATTCGAAAAATGGGAGGGTTACAAAAAATACTTCCAATAACTACAACTTGCCTTACTATTGGAAGCCTAGCACTCACAGGAACACCATATCTTTCAGGATTCTTTTCTAAAGATGCAATTATTGAATCAATAAATATTTCCAATCTGAACTCCTGTGCCTTGATCCTTACCCTCATTGCAACTTCTTTTACAGCAGTATATAGCTTCCGAATTATCCTTTTTTCATCAATAAAAACCCCACGATCTCTTCCAACTATATTAATTAATGAAAATAACCCTTTAATTACTAACCCTATTTCACGATTAGCCTGAGGAAGCATGATTGCGGGCATGTTAATTATTGGCTGCACCCTTCCAATAAATACACAAATCCTTACTATACCAATAATTATAAAACTAACAGCCCTTTTAGTCTCAATCCTTGGACTTATTGTAGCAATAGACATCTCAAGCTTCTCACTAAAACATAAAACTATTCACACTTTTTCAAATATGTTAGCCTTTTTTCCAATAATTCTTCACCGTTCTACACCAAAAATAAAATTAAACTTCGGACAAAACATCTCAACCCATATCACAGACACATTATGATATGAAAAATTAGGCCCCAAAGGAACATCCAACCAAATGCTGCCACCTATCAAAACCACAACAAACTTCCAATCAGGCATAATTAAAATATATATAATATTATTTTTAACTAACACCCTATTAATTTTAACATTATCTTACAGCCCGTAATGCACCACGAGACACCCCCCGAGTTACCTCTAAAACCACAAATAAAGTCAACAAAAGAGCTCAACCAACAATAACTAATAAACCCCCACCAAAGACATACATTTCCCCCACCCCGCCTCAATCAAACCCAACAACCTCAAAATCCACGCACCCACCACTAAACAATTGTTCAATAGAAAAATTACAGCCTAATCACAACCCACTAGCCACTAGTAAAACCATATAAGCACACACATACACCGCTACAGACCAGCTACCCCATGCTTCAGGGTAGGGCTCTGCCGCAAGCGAAGCAGAATATGCAAAAACAACCATTATCCCTCCCAAATAGATTAATAATAAAATAAGAGATAAAAAAGATACTCCAAAATCAACTAGCAAACAACATCCACTAATAGAAGCTAAAATTAACCCAAAAGCCGCAAAATATGGAGAAGGGTTAGAAGCTACAGCAATTAAACCAACTAAAATACCAATTATAAATAAAAAACTTAAATATATCATTATTTTTACCTGGACTCTAACCAAGACTTCTGACCTGAAAAACCAACGTTGTATTCAACTATAAAAACAATGGCCCCTATTACTCGAAAAACTCATCCTCTGTTAAAAATCATTAACAACTCATTTATCGACCTACCAACGCCATCAAACATCTCATATTGATGAAACTTCGGCTCTCTTCTAGGAATTTGCCTAATTACACAAGTCATTACAGGCCTGTTCTTAGCAATACACTACACAGCAGACACACAATCAGCCTTTTCATCTGTGGCCCACATCTGCCGAGACGTTAACCACGGGTGATTAATACGAAACATTCACGCTAATGGAGCCTCATTCTTCTTCATTTGTATTTACCTGCATATCGGACGGGGCTTATACTACGGATCGTACATGTTTAAAGAGACATGAAATATTGGTGTAATGCTACTACTACTAGTTATAGCCACTGCCTTTGTTGGATATGTCCTCCCATGAGGACAAATATCATTTTGGGGGGCTTCAGTTATCACAAATCTCCTCTCAGCCATCCCATATGTTGGGAGTTCCCTAGTAGAGTGAGTCTGGGGGGGGTTCTCAGTAGACAAGGCCACCCTGACGCGGTTCTTTGCGTTTCACTTCCTTCTGCCCTTCTTAATTGCAGGAATAAGCATTATTCACCTGTTATTTTTACACGAAACCGGATCCAATAACCCAACAGGAATCCCCTCTAACCAAGACAAAGTCTCCTTTCACCCATACTTTTCCTATAAAGATTTACTAGGCTTTTTTATAGCGCTTCTCGCCTTAGTATTAATCGCCCTCATTACACCAAATCTGCTAGTAGACCCAGAAAACTTTATCCCAGCAAACCCACTAATAGCACCCCCTCACATTAAACCGGAATGATATTTTCTATTTGCCTATGCTATCTTACGGTCAATCCCAAATAAACTAGGAGGGGTCATAGCACTTCTAATATCTATTTTAATCCTCATATTTATCCCAATACTACATACATCAAAACAACGAAGCCTAATGTTCCGCTCCACATCACAAATTCTATTTTGACTTCTAGTAGCAAATACCCTGATTTTGACTTGAATTGGGGGAATACCAGTCGAACCCCCATTTACCGAGATTGGGCAGGTCGCCTCAATCATTTATTTCCTACTTTTTATTCTCATGATCCCACTAATTGGCCTATGAGAAAATAAACTTATAAAATGATACCCAGATAGTTTAAACAAAACATCGGTCTTGTAAGCCGAAACTGAAGCCTAGCCCCTTCTCCAGGTATGTCCGGGCTCCTCCAAAAAATAAATTATTAATAAATCGACTTTCAACCCTCATTTCCGGGCTCCTCCAAAAAATAAATTATTAATAAATCGACTTTCAACCCTCATTTCCGGGCTCCTCCAAAAAAAAAATTATTAATAAATCGACTTTCAACCCTCATTTCCGGGCTCCGCCAATATCTATTTACCTAAAACCCACTACCAGGAAAGAAATTACACAAAATACTTGACAAAAGCCCTTTCATGCACAAAAAAATTTGCTTTAAGAGGGAAAGATTTTCACTTTCGCCGCTGGCACCCAAAGCCAAAATTCTGGGCTCGAAACTGCCTCTTACTTGTTTTCCCGTAATTTTTGTAATGAGAGTGCATATTATGCTTAATAGTGCATTCATCTACTTGCCAAACGTCTTTGTTTTGGTATTATTAGGATTTTTAACCTTACCCTCAGGCGAGAAATCACCAACCCGCCCCCCACGATACTCGTTTAGAAACTTCACGGACTTCAATTGTAGAGTGTCTTTTTACTATTTATACAGGCAGTTGGTTTGAATCTATGAACATTGATAGTAGAGTGCCTATCATTTCTTTTTAAGAGGCCTCTGGTAAAATGCTTACTGTACTAGATGGCCCATGATCAACAGAACTGATCTGGCCTGCATTCATGTTTTTTTTTTCTCTGTGAAGTCAATCCCCCATAAAGTCTTGAGTCGGCAATTACGGTCTAAAACCTGAACATGAATTGCAAATGTGGAGTGGCAAACAAAAAAACCGCGGATAAAATATTTATGTTATAGGGACATAACATTTTTTTCCCTCTGAAACAAGGGATATATTCTATTTCCTGTTTCCCCCCGGAGCTAGTTTTTCGAATAATATTAATTTTGAATATTATCTATTTTATTTTTTGGATAACCCCCCCCACCCCCAAATATCCGTCTAATCAGTATGAGAAAACTTTTTAGCCAACCCCAAGACTAAAAAGACCTACATATTTACGACACTAGGTAAGTACTAAGCAAAATGAGTGTTTTTTTTGTAAATAAATTTTATATACAGTGTTACACTGTAA